AATGAAAAAGAAAGAGCAAAAAGAAAAAGATGATTTTTGTTTTTTAACATTTTGGGGAATGGAAGCGGAACGGCCTTTTGGTTCTCCCCGAAAAAGACTCTCCTTTTTTGAACCCATTTTTAATGAACTCGAAACTAAAATTATAAAATTGCAAAATGTTTGTTTTCGATTTTTAAAAGAAAAAGCAAATTGGTTTCTAATAGTCGCAAAAGAAACAAAAACATGGATTAATCAAAACATTCTCTTTATACAAAGAATAATAAGAGACCTTTCAAAAATAAATCCAATTCTAGCATTTTGGTTGAGAAAAGTATATGAATCGAGTGAAACTAAAAAAGAAAAAGATTCGATAATCAGTAATAATATGATTCATGAATCGTCCAGTCAAATTAAATCTATGGATTGGACAAATAATTCACTGACAGAAAAAAAAACGAAAGATCTGACTGATAGAACAAACCTAATCAAAAATCAAATAGGAAAAATTGCAAAAGAGAACCAAAAGGCAGTTCTAACTCCAGAGAAAAGTATGAGTCCTAACAAAAAAAGTCATGATGCTAAAAGATTAGAATCCCCGACCCATTTTTGGCAGATGTTAAAAAGAGGAAATACTCGATTAATTCGTAAATCTATAATTTTTATAAAAGTTTTCATTGAAAGGATATACATAGATATCCTCTTATGTATGATTAATATTCCTCGGATCAATGCACAACTTTTTCTTGAATCAACAAAAAAAGATATGGATAAATACATTTCCAAGATGGAAGCAAATCAAGACAGGATTGATAAAAAAAATAAAAATACAATTCACTTTATAAAGTCACTTTCTAATATTAGAACTCTTAATAAGAATTCACAGAACTTATCCTCCTTGTCACAAGCATATGTATTTTGCCAATTATCACAAAGCCAAGTTATTAACTTGTATAACTTAAGATCTGTTCTTCAATATTGTGGAACATCGCTTTTTCTTAAAAATAAAATAAAGGATTATTTTGGAACACAAGGACTATATCATTCTGAATTAAAACATAAGAAACGTCATAATTCTGGAATGAATCAATGGAAAAACTGGTTAAGGGGTTATCCTCAATATCATTTATCTCAGGTTAGCTGGTCTAGATTAGTACCACAAAAATGGCGAAATAGAGTTAATCAAGGTTGGGTGAACCAAAATAAAGATTTAAACAAATGGGATTCATATGAGAAAGACCAATTTATTTATTACGAAAAAAAAAATGATTCTAAAGTAAACCCATTACCAAATAAAAAAGAAAGTTTTAAAAAAGACTATCGATACGATCTCTTATCATATAAATCCATTAATTATGAAGATAAGATGAACTCCTATATTTATGTATCACCATTAGAAGTAAACAATAACCAAGAGATTTCTTATAATTACAACACACATAAACGCAAATTTTTTGCTGGGCCGGAAGGTATCCTTTTCAAAAATTATCTAAGACCCAATTTTATTATGGAGAAAAATCTGAATAGAAAATATTTTGATTGGAAAATGGTCGATTTTTGTCTTCGAAAGAAAGTCAATAGTGAGGCCGGGATCGATACCAACAGTAAAAAAAAGCCTCAGACTCATAATTATAAAATACTTGAGAAAATGGATAAGAAGGGTCTTTTTGATCTCAAGATTCCTCAAGAAATCAAACCATCCAATAAAAAAAGGTTTGATTGGATGGGAATAAATGAACAAATAAAAAATCGTCCCATATCAAATCTAGAATTTGGGTTCGTACCAAAAAGGGTTTTACTTTCTTATTTATATAAAAAGAAACCTGGGGTCATACCGATCAAATTACTTCTTTTCAATTGTAATGGAAATGAAAATGCTAGTGCCAATAAAAACATCAAGGAAAATCAAAAACGGGATCTCTTCCTATCATCGAATAAAAAAAAATCTATTGAATTAGAGAATCGAACGAAAAAAGAAAAAGAAGCTCCAACCAAAGGGGATCTTGGATCAGATACACAAAACCGAAAGAATCGCGGATCCGTTCTTTCAAACCAAGAAAAGGGTGTTAAAGAAGATTATGCAAGATCAGGCATAAAAAAACGTAGAAACAAATACCAAACCAATACAGAAGCAGAACTTGATTTATTCCTAGAAAAATATTTGCTTTTTCAAATCCGATGGACTGATTCTTTAAATCAAAAAGTTTTCAATAATATCAAGATATATTGTCTCCTGCTTAGACTGATAAATCCAAGAGAAATTACCATATCCTCTATTCAAAGGGGAGAAATGAGTCTGGATATAATGCTGATTCAGCAGGATTTACCTCTTAACGAATTGATGAAAAAGAGGATATTTATTATCGAACCGATTCGTCTGTCTGTAAAAAAGGATGGAAAATTTCTTATGTATCAAACCATAAGTATTTCATTGGTTCATAAGAGTAAGCACCAAACTAATCAAAGATACCAAGAAAAAATATATGTTGATAAAAATTATTTTGATAAATCTATTGCAAGACATCAAAAGATAACTGGAAAGAGCGCCCCCAATCCTTATGATTTGCTTGTTCCTGAAAAAATTTTATCACCTAGACGCCGTAGAGAGTTTAGAATTCTAATTTGTTTTAATTCACGGAATAGGAATGGGCTGGATAGAAATCCAGTATTTTGCAATGGGAACAACGCAAAAAGCTGTGGTCAGTTTTTGGATGAAAGCAATAATCTTGATATTAATATAGATAAACCTAAATTAATTAAATTAAACTTCTTTCTTTGGCCCAATTATCGATTAGAAGATTTAGCTTGTATGAATCGCTATTGGTTTGATACCACTAATGGCAGTCGTTTCAGTATGGTAAGGATACATATGTATCCACAATTAAAAATGCAATGATGGTACATTTTCCTATATAGCCTGTACCATATCTGGTATATGAAAGAAAACAGATGCACACGTATGTTGTCTTACATTCCATTCTGCTACATGAGAGCAATTCAACGACGTATCCATTAGATCTATAAATGAACCAAAAGAATCTTCTTTTTTTATTTTTAGGTCTAACTTATTCTCTTTTGTGAGTGCCATCCATCTCTATACGAATCAAATTGAAAATGGGAAAAATGGGATTGATCATTGACTAATTTTAAAAATTAGGAGTCCATAATGAAATTCATTATACCCGATTAAAGTGGTTGGCATTATTATTATTTCTGATCAGTAAAATGAATATCTTTAAACACGAAAATAAAAAAGGGGGGGGAGGTTTCGTTTTATGGTAAAAAATACATTTATTTCGGGTTTTTCGCAAGAAGAAAAAGAAGAAAACAGGGGGTCTGTTGAATTTCAAGTATTCAGTTTCACCAATAAGATACGAAGACTTACTTCACATTTGCAATTGCACAGAAAAGACTATTTATCTCAGAGAGGTCTGCGTCAAATTCTGGGAAAACGTCAACGCCTACTGGCTTATTTGTCAAAGAAAAGTAGAGTACGTTATAAAGAATTAATTGGTCGGTTGGATATTCGGGAGCTAAAAACTCACTAATTCGAAGAACTTTAATTATTTGATTTATTAGATTTTGAATTTTTATGAATTTATTTTAGTTTTCAGCAATTCATGTAAGAATGAATCGGGGAAAAACCTATGAATGTACCAGCTGCAAGAAAAGACCTCATGATAGTAAATATGGGGCCTCACCATCCATCCATGCATGGTGTTCTTCGACTCATCATTACTCTAGATGGTGAAGATGTTATTGACTGTGAACCAATATTGGGTTATTTACACAGAGGAATGGAAAAAATTGCGGAAAACCGAACAATTATACAATACCTGCCTTATGTAACACGTTGGGATTATTTAGCTACTATGTTCACAGAAGCAATAACCGTAAATGCACCAGAGCAGTTAGGAAATATTCAAGTACCTAAAAGGGCCAGCTATATCAGAGTAATTATGTTGGAGTTGAGTCGTATAGCTTCTCATTTGTTATGGCTTGGACCTTTTATGGCGGATATTGGTGCACAGACCCCTTTCTTCTATATTTTCAAAGAAAGAGAATTAGTATATGATCTATTCGAAGCTGCCACTGGTATGAGAATGATGCATAATTATTTTCGTATCGGAGGAGTAGCTGCTGATCTACCTCATGGCTGGATAGATAAATGTTTGGATTTCTGCGATTATTTTTTAACAGGGGTTGCTGAATATCAAAAACTTATTACGCGAAATCCTATTTTTTTAGAACGAGTTGAGGGAGTAGGCATTATTAGCGGAGAGGAAGCAATAAATTGGGGTTTATCAGGACCAATGCTACGCGCTTCCGGAATACAATGGGATCTTCGTAAAGTTGATCATTATGAGTGTTACGACGAATTTGATTGGGAAGTCCAATGGCAAAAAGAAGGAGATTCATTAGCTCGTTATTTAGTACGAATCAGTGAAATGACGGAATCCATCAAAATTATTCAACAGGCTCTGGAAGGAATTCCAGGAGGGCCCTATGAGAATTTAGAAAGCCGATGCTTTGATCGAGTAAGGGATTCCGAATGGAATGGTTTTGAATATCGATTCATTAGTAAAAAGCCTTCGCCGACTTTTGAATTGTCGAAACAAGAACTTTATGTGAGAGTCGAAGCACCAAAAGGAGAGTTGGGCATTTTTTTGATAGGAGATCAAAGTGTTTTTCCTTGGCGATGGAAAATCCGCCCGCCGGGTTTTATCAATTTGCAAATTCTCCCTCAATTAGTTAAAAGAATGAAATTGGCTGATATTATGACGATACTAGGTAGTATAGATATTATTATGGGAGAAGTTGATCGTTGAAATGATAATTGATACAACAGAAGTACAAGATATCAACTCTTTTTCCAGGTTGGAATCATTCAAAGAGGTCTATGGGATCATATGGATGCTTATCCCTATTTTGACTCTTATATTGGGAATCATAATAGGTGTACTAGTAATTGTGTGGTTAGAAAGAGAAATATCCGCAGGGATACAACAACGTATTGGACCAGAATACGCCGGTCCTTTGGGGATTCTCCAAGCTCTAGCAGATGGGACAAAACTGCTTTTCAAAGAAAACCTTCTTCCATCTAGAGGAGATACTCGTTTATTCAGTATCGGACCATCCATAGCAGTCATATCAATTCTACTAAGTTATTCAGTAATTCCTTTTGGATATCACCTTGTTCTAGCCGATCTCAATATCGGTGTTTTTTTATGGATCGCCATTTCAAGTATTGCTCCCATTGGACTTCTTATGTCAGGCTATGGATCAAACAATAAATATTCCTTTTTAGGTGGTTTACGAGCTGCTGCTCAATCAATTAGTTATGAAATACCATTAACTCTATGTGTGTTATCAATATCTCTACGTGCGATTCGTTGAGACAAAATTTCCTATTTCCTTTCTTTCTAATAAAGAATTGAATGGGTATCTTCATTTTTTTGTTCATCATTCGGGTTGATGAACTAAATCAGATAGTTCTATGAGTGAAAGAAAACGGCTTATAAGTTCGCAGTAAAAAGATTGAGTCTCATTTCCTATGTACCAGGGTTAAGCAAAAGTCAATATAAGCAGTAGAGGCTGTTTACCCCAAGATTGGTTGATTGGGCATCACGGCTTGGAGCGGGTTCGCAAGATCAACTGTATGGAGTTTTCATTCTCGTTGGTATGTATTACCATACCGGGCGATTGAGCAAAAATGAGTGGATGGTTAGAAACACCAAGTTACAAAAAGGATTAGTAATAGAGAGTATGTAAATTATCCAAAGGGATATTTCTGCATAAAAGGAATACTAATTGGGGCTTTAAGTTGGTAGAAATGATCAGGTAGTACTCCCCATGATTCCGATCCAGAGTATGTTCCTATCCACCGATTAAAGAAATAACTATCAGGAACGAAATAATCCTTTACCCCCCTTTTTTAATCCCCTTGTGAAAAAGAAGAATAGGAATGAAAAAGGGTAGAAAGAATGCAATTACAATAAAAAAGACTAATAAAAAAGAGAATGTAATGTCTAATTTTTTTTTCGTAATCGAAAATGATGGGTTGAAATATCTATGGATATTTATACAAGTAGTATTTTATTCAAGGATTAAGTTATTACTCAAAAAATAAAATTTGAAATTCTTAAAGGCTGAGATCAATTCAGAAGTGCTTTTTTATTATAGCAGACAGAATTCCATTGGTCTAATTCGGGACCTTTCGATAGATTTTTACTCTATCTATAACATATCAAGATAAATAATCCTGACCTGGTCCTTAGATTTATTTTTGGTCCTCGAGGAGCCGTATGAGGTGAAAATCTCATGTACGGTTCTGTAATAGCGATGGGAACAGTGATGTTATCACCGACTATGATTATCTAACAGTTCGAGTACAGTTGATATAGTTGAGGCACAGTCAAAGTATGGTTTTTGGGGGTGGAATTTGTGGCGTCAACCTATAGGGTTTATTGTTTTTCTAATATCTTCCCTAGCAGAGTGTGAGAGATTGCCTTTTGATTTACCAGAAGCGGAAGAAGAATTAGTAGCAGGTTATCAAACCGAATATTCAGGTATCAAATTCGGTTTGTTTTATGTTGCTTCCTACCTAAATCTACTAGTTTCTTCATTTTTTGTAACAGTTCTTTACTTGGGTGGGTGGAATCTCTCTATTCCGTACATATTTGTTCCTGAACTTTTTGAAATAAATAAAATGGGTGGAGTCTTTGGAATGACACTTGATCTTTTTATTACATTAGCTAAAACGTATTTGTTCCTGTTTATTCCTATCACAACAAGATGGACTTTGCCTAGGCTAAGAATGGACCAATTATTAAATCTTGGATGGAAATTTCTTTTACCTATTTCGCTAGGTAATCTATTATTAACAACTTCTTCCCAACTCCTTTCACTGTAAATATATTATTCCATATTCCCGGCTTGTATCAAACAAGAGAAAGAAACAATAACAAAATTATTCATAGATATTCACCGTATGTTCCCTATGGTAACTGGGTTCATGAATTATGGTCAACAAACAGTACGAGCTGCAAGGTACATTGGTCAAAGTTTCATGATTACCTTATCCCACGCAAATCGTTTACCTGTAACTATTCAATATCCTTATGAAAAATTGATCACATCAGAGCGTTTCCGCGGTCGAATCCACTTTGAATTTGATAAATGCATTGCTTGTGAAGTATGTGTTCGTGTATGTCCTATAGATTTACCGGTTGTCGATTGGAAATTGGAAACTGATATTCGAAAGAAACGATTGCTTAATTATAGTATTGATTTTGGGATCTGTATTTTTTGTGGTAATTGTGTTGAGTATTGTCCAACAAATTGTTTATCAATGACTGAAGAATATGAACTTTCTACTTATGATCGTCACGAATTGAATTATAATCAAATTGCTTTGGGTCGTTTACCAATACCAGTAATTGAGGATTACACAATTCGAACAATTTCGAATTCGCCTCAAATCAAAAATGAATAAACCCTGCGATTCAAGAACAATTCAAAATTACTAGGGTTAAGTTTTGATCTCACAGAAAGAATGCATTTTTTTGCTTGGTTGATGAGAATAGAAACTTCGTTTGGCTTGAAAATCTATTCACCTATCCGTAATTATTTCGACATATATAATATATAGCTTGTTCCAACTCCCATTTCGGATAAAGAAAGAATGAGATTGATCCAATAATTGGATCTACATCAATCCACATCCATTCGAATTTATTAGAATTTCGAATTGAATTCATAGGAACGTATCATCAAAAAATAGGGTAACTTAACGTTTTTCCTGGTCAGGTCAATAAGGTCATGAAAGATTTTCGATTTATTTATTTCTTATTTTACATATAATGGATTTACCTGGACCAATACATGATTTTCTTTTAGTCTTTCTGGGATCGGGTCTTATATTAGGAGGTCTAGGAGTGGTATTACTTACCAATCCAATTTATTCTGCCTTTTCGTTGGGATTGGTTCTTGTTTGTATATCTTTATTCTATATTTCATCAAACTCCCATTTTGTAGCTGCTGCACAGCTCCTTATTTACGTGGGAGCTATAAATGTTTTAATCGTATTTGCTGTGATGTTTATGAATGGTTCAGGATCTTACAAAGATTTTACTCTTTGGACCATCGGGGATGGGGTTACTTCGATAGTTTGTACAAGTATTTTTATTTCACTAATTACTACTATTCCAGATACGTCATGGTATGGTATTATTTGGACTACAAGATCAAACCAGATTGTAGAGCAAGATTTACTAAGTACTAGTCAACAGATTGGGATTCATTTATCAACAGATTTTTTTCTTCCATTTGAACTCATTTCCATAATTCTTTTAGTTGCTTTGATAGGTGCAATTGCTGTGGCTCGTCAGTAATAAATCTTTAGAGCTAGCAATAGAACTAAAACCTTGTTCCGTGTTTCAATTCTATTTGAAGATTTGATATACTACCAATAATAGATTTATTTCTTTGTTACGCACTTGTTAGTTACGTACTTGTTATATTTGAGTCAATAAAATCGGTTGAATTGTTGTTCATATTGAAATGAAATGCATCGAGATGGATAAGGAGTTGGTCAATGATACTCGAACATGTACTTGTTTTGAGTGCCTATTTATTTTCGATTGGTATCTATGGATTGATCACGAGTCGAAATATGGTTAGAGCCCTTATGTGTCTTGAACTTATATTGAATGCAGTTAATATAAATTTCGTAACATTTTCTGATTTTTTTGATAGTCGCCAATTAACAGGAGACATTTTCTCTATTTTTGTTATAGCTATTGCAGCCGCTGAAGCAGCTATTGGACCAGCAATTGTTTCGTCAATTTATCGTAACAGAAAATCGACTCGTATCAACCAATCAAATTTGTTGAATAAGTAGTCTTAATTATAGAAATGAGAATATTCATCAAATAGAGAAATTATCCTATTCATCAATATAAAATGAGTTTGTATGATATGTAATGTATGATTATGTTTGCGAAAACGTAAGAAATCAAAGTATCTTGGCTCCCTCTCACGATCCGTTCCAGAAGTACATTGATTAGAAAAATTCTGGTAAATCATTGATTCATCTGGTGTCTAAATATATGATGGATTTTCCAAGTTTACTAGATCGAAAATTTATGACGTTCAAAAATTTATAGATCCAATGTCACACTCAGTAAAGATTTATGATACATGTATAGGGTGTACTCAATGTGTCCGAGCCTGCCCCACGGATGTATTAGAAATGATACCTTGGGACGGATGTAAAGCTAAACAAATTGCTTCGGCTCCAAGAACAGAAGACTGTGTCGGTTGTAAGAGATGTGAATCTGCCTGTCCAACGGATTTCTTGAGTGTTCGAGTTTATTTATGGCATGAAACAACTCGCAGCATGGGTCTAGCTTATTGATATGTTCCATAAAACTCCACGCGAATCCATTTGATTTTTTTTACCGCCAAAACCCGTGCTCAAAATAAAATATAATTTTTTTGTTTCGAGTACGGGTTTTTCTTGTCCAAGTGTATCTTGTCTTTACCACGAATGATTTTCCTTGGTTAACAATAATTGTAGTTTTGCCGATATTCGCGGGTTCCTTCATTTTCTTTTTCCCTCATAGAGGAAATAAGATAATAAGGTGGTATACTATATGTATATGCATTTTGGAACTCCTTCTAACAACCTACGCATTCGGTTATCATTTCCAATTGGATGATCCATTAATCCAACTGGCGGAGGATTATAAATGGATCCATTTTTTTGATTTTGATTGGAGATTAGGAATAGATGGACTTTCTATAGGACCCATTTTACTGACGGGATTTATCACTACTTTAGCTACTTTAGCGGGTCGGCCAGTTACGAGAGATTCCCGATTATTCCATTTCTTGATGTTAGCAATGTACAGTGGTCAAATAGGATCATTTTCTTCTCAAAACCTTTTACTATTTTTCATCATGTGGGAGTTAGAACTAATTCCTGTTTATCTACTCCTATCTATGTGGGGAGGAAAGAAAC